CGGATAATATTACTAATTTCGTCGGCTCTAATTGTTACCATGAGTATAATTTTTTTTTTTAGTTAAAGAAAAAAAACAATGCCTACAGGAAAAGGACTAATCAGTTATTTCTGCCATCGCCTCAAACGTGTCAATATTCTCACTAATGGTACGTAAATGTAACTCCTTGTTCAAAGAACTATTCAGAGTGCCTCGAGCTCCTTTTAAAACTTGTTGGAAAACCTGTTGTCGGACTTGCTGAACCGCCCTTTGGTGGTCAAAACGAATGGTTTCATTTTTGTAATTTTCTAATTCTTCCAAAGTCTTATAAGTTGACTTAATCAAATTCAATTTTTCTCGTTCTATCTCCGAGTATCCATTCACTCGAAATTGATCTGCTTCCCTTTCGACTTTCCGTAAGCGAGCCCGGGCTTTTTCCAGCCGTTGAATGGCCCCCCCCTGCAGTTCCTCTGAATTTCGAATAGTATTCAGGATCTTCCGTTTTCGATTATCTAATAAATCACTTAATGAAAGTAGATTATCTTTCCATTCATCTCAAAACTTACATGATCCCTTCCCGAACCAAACATGAATTTTTCGATTCATTTGGCTCTCACACTCAATTACTTCAACTTTTTAAGTATGGGGGCAATTCCCATATCTTTTTTTTTTAATGTAATGAGCCTATCCTCTACCTCTCTTCTCTATTCATATTCCAAGATGTCGCGACTAATCACTAATCCAAGACCAGAATATTTTGAGGACTCTTCTGACGGAACAAAACAAAAATATTGAATTGTCAGCAAAGTTGTTTCTTTTTTTCGTCAAATCCAAAGAATTCTTTTTACTTTATATTATACACAGGTCACCGATTCAGCATAAAAAGCGGTTGATTGAAATATTTCAAATATTTTGCATTCCAATAAAAGAAAAGGCTCAAAGGCTCAAATAATTTTATCGACATGAGTGTTTTATATCGAAAAAAAAACAAATTCCAATTATTCATTTTGCAAACATTTCTATTCTATATTAATATAGTAGTAGAAAGAGTACCATGCTGCGTCTGGACTTCAAACAGTTTGGTTTAGCTTTAACCATGTTAATGACCCCACACTATTGGTTTGGTTGATAGAGAATCAAAGCGGATTTACCAATGAATCACGAAATGCTATGGTTCTTAAATATGATTTGAAATTGATTCAGAAGTAATTCGCGGAATCGTGCACCTTTTTCGATCTAGTTATAATGAAAAAAAGTACAGCTGGTTGGATCCAGCCTATTCTTGAAATAAACAACTCGCACGCACTCCCTTTCCAAAAAAGATCAATACACCAAGGACTACACTTAGATTTATTGGATTTGTTGCTAAAATATCGGTATTAAACCCGAAACTCCCGGCAAATGACCAGCGAACCAAGGAAACGAAAGAATCGGTTATATTTTTCATATTATCTCCTCTTTTAGATAGACTAAAAAAAAATACGGAATTTGCATATTTATAGGATTAAACAAAGGGATTCGCAAATAAAAGCGCTAATGCTACAACCAGTCCATAAATTGTTAAAGCTTCCATAAAAGCCAGACTAAGCAATAAAGTACCTCGTATTTTTCCCTCCGCCTCGGGTTGTCTCGCGATACCTTCTACAGCTTGACCCGCAGCAGTACCTTGACCTACTCCAGGTCCAATAGAAGCAAGTCCGACGGCCAACCCAGCGGCAATAACAGAAGCGGCAGAAATCAGTGGATTCATGATAAGTTCCTCGCACTAAAATAAAGAAATAGTTAATGATACAATCGTCCAATGAAAATAGGAATTATGACTTAATTATTCGATCGCTAAGATTAATCCAGTCGAAATAACTAAGAACTCGGAATTGAAGTAATAATAATATTAGTATTAAACCATAAAAGCTACTTCGATATCTCTTTTTTAGTTCCGATCCACAGGATTTTTGTGAATCCATACGACTTTTGTTCTTCCATTTCTTCTTTCCAAACTCTTTTTTTATTCTTCGTTCGTTAGTTTTCTTTATTTCATCGCTTTATTCATTCACATTCAATTCACAGGCAAAGACGAAACCGAAGAATTTCTATTGGAATCTCTATCTAAGTTCACAATAGTAGGGCGGATTAGATATATCTTTAGTTGATATATAACTATCAATATCTAATATCATATATACATGTCTTTCTTCCATAACGTAAACCAACTATTCATATCTTCATATCTTAGATTCAAGCTATTCGTATCTTAAAGTCAATCGTATTCTAGAATCATTCTTGGAACCATACACAAGAGTTGGCTTAGAGTCATTAGATCCCATATACCAAATTATGTTCCCCTCTCCCAATCAACCCATTTTTTATGAATCTCGTTTGGCAAATCATTGCATAGAAATAAACATAAGTATTTTATTCCGGTAAGGTCATTCACTTTAATTATTTAATTATTTATTAATATTTTCTTTTGGTCAATCGTTGAATTGAATAAAATCAACTGAAATGGGAATCATTCTAGAAAGCATCTTTCTTTTTCTTTTTTTTTTTAATCACACACCGTGTAAATTGTGATACTATGATACTATAAGAATTTTTATATTAAGAATTTTGATTCAAATAATGACTCCTTATATTTGAATTGAATGATAATATTCATTGGCAGGAGTATGATATAATAAAGCCAAACATGAATTTTAGGAAAAAGATCTTTTTGATCTCTTTCCTTTTTTACAATTCCCCAATATCTGCATTTTTTTTCTATGACTCTTGGTCGTATATCCCGTATTTGTCTATTTCTATTTGTATATTGATGTTTCCTACGTGGATTATCTTTAGTTACGCATACACTGCGTTATTCTAAGCTAAAAAAAAAAAGAGACTATTTCGAAAACTAGTCAATGATGGCCCTCCATAGATTCGCCTATATAAGCCGCCGCTAAAGTTGCAAAAATAAGAGCTTGAATACCGCTTGTAAATAATCCAAGGAACATCACAGGTATAGGAACCACTAAAGGTACTAAAGAAACAAGAACAACAACTACTAATTCATCAGCTAATATATTCCCGAAAAGTCGAAAGCTAAGTGATAAAGGTTTTGTGAAATCTTCTAAAATGTTAATGGGTAAAAGAATTGGAGTCGGTTGAATGTATTTACTGAAATAACCTAATCCCTTTTTAGAAAGACCTGCATAGAAATATGCTACTGACGTGAGCAAGGCTAAAGCAACGGTAGTATTGATATCATTCGTAGGTGCAGCTAACTCCCCATGGGGTAACTGTATTATTTTCCAAGGTAAAAGAGCACCGGACCAATTCGAAACAAAAATAAATAGAAACATAGTTCCAATAAAGGGAACCCATGGACCATATTCTTCTCCAATCTGAGTTTTGCTCACGTCTCGAATAAATTCAAGGACATATTCGAAGAAATTTTGACCGGCAGTCGGAATAGTTTGTGGATTCCGAACAGCTATAAGGGCTGAACCTAATAAGATAGCAATTACAACCCAAGAAGTAATAAGTACTTGGGCATGGACTTGTAAACCTCCTATTTGCCAATAGAAATGTTGGCCTACTTCCACACCGGATATATCGTATAACCCTTTTAGTGTGTTACTGGAACATGATATAACATTCATATTGCCCTCTAACAGAAATAGAACTTTAAAAAGAATTATTTTGATTCAACCCTCTCCCTTTCGACTTGTATACTTTAATTAGAATTATCCGTTTTGAATACTCGCTAATCACACAATATCCACAGTTTTTTTTTAATTTCTTTTCTTTTATGCGATTCAAGAAGAGTAACCGATTCCAAAAATCCATGTAGTTACCAAAAAAATTTATTTATCTTATTATTAATCAAGGATTTCGTATATAGCTAGAACGACCCTCACAAATTGCAAATACAAATTTATTAAGAATTAATCGGATTGAAGCTATAGCCGTTTGCTGGAATCGAAATATCTGCGAGATCGGGGTCACAATTTGTATCGATTAAACAAATTGTTGGAATTACAAAAGCGATACATTCTCGAAGAGCCGTATATTCTTCTTGCTGATCAACGATGATTACAATATCCGGTACCCCCGTCATATATTGAATCCCGCCCGGATACGTTTGCAAGCGTGATAATTGTCTCTTCAGGATAGCTGCATCTCTTTTTGGAAGACGGTTGAGTCTCCCCGTCTTTTGTTCCGCTCTCAAATCCCTGAACTTATGAAGTCTCGTTTCTGTAGTGGACCGATTCGTTAACATACCACCGAGCCTTTTTTTTTATTAATATAATATAATGACACCGGGTTCTTATTGCAGCTCGTGCTACTAAATCCGCTGCTTTATAACAAGCTTCTGATAAAAAACGAGCAGTTCTTGTCAGATTTGTAATATGAATACCTTTATGTTTTGCTGAGATATAAGGTGACATTCTAGGATTCCATTTCCTAGTACCATGACCAAAAGGAATTCCTGCTTCCATCAGCTCTTCAAAATGGATATTCCACTATCTTCTTGCCATTTCTCCCCATACTTCCTCTTTTTTTTTATCAAAAAAAGATTTGATAAAAAAAAGAGACGAGGTGCCCTGAAATAAATAATTGTTCCAATGGAACCTTCTCTTCTACCAGAGATTGGCCATTGATACACAATCCAGGCCATTCATTACTTTCGATTCGTTATTATCTTTCTTTTCTTACTATTAAGAAATCAAAGGATCAAAAATAGTTAAGAGAATCCGCTCCTTAGGACTCATTAAATCCTCTAAATGATTGTTCTAATGTATCATGTAAAGTCTTTGAAATGCAAAAGTCTAATAATTCTCTGTGGTGTAAGAAAATATCTATCATCCCCCCCCCGAATAAATTCTTTTTTTTGTTTTCAAAAGAATATTGTTATGCTGCCGTGAACAGTGCACTAATGCTTTGAATCCGGTACCAACGGGTATCATCCCCCCTAGAACAACGTTCTCTTTCAGGCCTTTCAACCAGTCGATACGACCCCGGAGAGCTGCTTTTGCTAAAACCCGAGCGGTTTCTTGAAAACTTGCTTCAGATATAAAACTTTGAGTATTCAGAGATGCTCTCGTTATTCCCAATAATATAGCTCGATAACAGATCGCTTCTTCCAAAGCACGCCCCGTTCGCTCCGCTCGTAACAATCCAATAAGTTCGCCGGGTAAAAAAATATTAGACATTCCATCTTCTGAAACCAACACTTTTGATGTTATTTGACGTACAATAATTTCGATATGTCTATTATGGATTTGGACCCCCTGGGATCGATAAACCTTTTGGATCTTATTAACCAAAGAGATACGACTTTGCACTATAGTTAGCTCAGCACCAATTAAGAATCCCCAAGGAATCCCAAGAATTCTTGTTATACGCGCGTTCCAACCCTCAACTCTTTTTTCTAGGTTCATCGATATTGAATCAATCGAACGCACTTCTAACACTTGTTCTACTTTTGGAAGACCCTGCGTTATATCACCAGATCTTGATTTTTCATATATAAATGTAATTAATGTATCTCCTTCATAAAGGATTTCTCCATAATGCCCATGAACAGTTGCTCCTGGAGTAGCCAAATAAGGCTTAGCTGATCTTATTACTACAGAGCCAGCTTGAACAATTAAAACTTGACCTGATTTGAGGTGTGGTCCATTTGTGGCTATACATATATTTTCACAAATAAACTGCCCAAGACTCATTATTGTGGACATTTCCTCACAATAATTATGATGGATAAAATACCAATTCAAATTAAATGGATTCAAAACAATCTTACTGTCTGGATCAGGATTATAAATTCTCTCGTTTTCATCCATTAAATAAAATTTACGTACTTGAAAAGTCTGTTTTAAATTATCAAGTTTCAAATAGTTAGTTACCGAAATCGGATTATAAGGTATTAAATAGTAAAATGAATAAAAATTCGCAATTTGAAGGACTGTTCCTAAGGGTCCCAACGAATTCCTAATTGGAATTAGAGGATCTTTTTGAATGTGAATTGATTGCTTTATCACATTATGATATTTGATATCGTTGAATGGACCCATTCGAAAACAATTAGATGATGACAAAATTATCAAAGATTGGCATTCCTTATTTCTATTCAACAAGGTATGAATAGTTCCTTGATTTTGTCTAAGTGATTGTTGAACCCTTGCCTTGAAATAAATGGAGTAAAAAGGATTTATATTGGTGCGATCTGGACCATTATCAGAGATCAATCCTGGACTTGACGGAGCATTCCTTTTTCTGATATACAAAATATGGGATTGCACTAAGTCGATTCTTAGGAAATCTCGAGTCATACCATTTGTACTTACTTCAACAAAGGAAGCACAGACCTCTTTGACGGAAGAACTTTTTTTGTCTTGGTCCCAATTCAAGACTAAACAAGTTCGAACTAATTGAATACTTGTGTCAGAAATACCCCGAAAGGGTTTGCCCCTTCCATAAAGGATATAATTGACAACTCGAAGGTGCATATTATCCTTTTCCCGCAGCAGATCCTGGGGGAAGAGTGTTGCTAAATTGATACCGTTCGCTATTTCATATGTGACTACGGGTCGAACCAAAACAAAATGCTTTTTCTTGGTAGGTGTGATCCGTTGGACATAGATCCATTTTTTCAATTTTTTTGATTCCCGGGTGGATTCCTTAAGTTCTTTTTTTCCCGTTTCCGGCGGTATCAAGATGCCACTGTGTCGGGATATCTTATCCGTTTCCCCAGGAAAATGGATATCCCCAGAAAAAATTTGGAGTTCAATCTTTTTTTTTTTTTTCTCCACTCGGACCAATCCGCCCACTTGGCTTCTTCTATTTAAAGCGATTCGGGTATCTACTCCAATGATACTATTATTCCGTACCATTACGTAAGAAGATTCGGGTAAAATATGCACTTCCTCGGGAATGAAAAAAAAGCGATCAATTTTCATTTGAAATTTTGGCTTAATTTTTTTGACTCCTCGATACTCAATCAAGCCCTCTTTTTTGACGATTGAATGCGCCCCTACAGTCCCATATTTAGTAATTCCTGAATTCTTTCTTCTGTATCGAGGATCATCAAAATAAGCAAGAATACTATTTTTACGGAAAATGCCCTTTATGGGTATTTCAATCGAGATACCTGAATGGGGCATTAGTTCTTTCTCTTGTTCTTGAATGGATTGGAACGGAATGCAAAATTGATTTCTTCGCCTTTTTGCCAATAAATCAGAATTCTTGTGGAGAATTGCAGGATGTATGAGATTACAATGACCAATACCTATGATTCGATTAAATCCCGAATAATCAAAAATATCATCTTCTTTTTTATCAGAAAAATCTGACCTAACTAATTGGTGTCTCACTTGATCATTATTCACTGAGAGGCTAGAAATATATCTTCGTTCGACAGAATGAGAATGGACGTTCAGTTGATCTTGATCCTTGTGGAGTGAAAAAGAAACTACACCGGATCTGCACGAACCTCCTGATAATATCCATAAATGACTTGTTTTTGGTAAGAGCCGGACA